ACTCTTATAGCTTAATATTAAAGTATAGCGCTGAAAACGCTAAGATGAACCCTAAAAAGTTCTGAGAGTATAAAGGTTTGGTCCTAGCCTTATTATCATCTGTTTCTCAACTTACACATGCAAGTCTCAGCACACCCGTGAGAACGCCCTTTAAATCTTAACCAGATAAAGGAGCTGGTATCAGGCACAAACCCACCGCCCACAACACCTAGTCTCACCACACCCCCAAGGGTAATCAGCAGTGATTAATTTTGCGTATGAGCGTCAGCTTGACTCAGTTAGAGAAAAGAGGGCCGGCTAACCCGGTGCCAGCCGCCGCGGCTACACCGTGGGGCTCAAGTTGATAGTCATCGGCGTTAAGCGTGATTAAAGTTATTACAAATTAAGGTTAAATTAATACTTAGTAGTTTTATGCTTGTTATTAAGAAATCCATAAACGAAAGTTACCCTAATTATTATACTTGAATACACAACAGCTAGGAAAACAAACTGGGATTAGATACCCCACTATGCCTAGCCGTAAACAATTAATTTACACCAATAAGCGCCAGGGAATTACGAGCAATGCTTAAAACCCAAAGGATTTGACGGTGTCCCACCCCACTAGAGGAGCCTGTTCTATAATCGATGATCCCCGATATACCCGACCATTTCTCGCTTATCAGTCTGTATACCTCCGTCGAAAGCTTACCATGTGAACGCCTGCAGTAGGCTTAATGACCTAACACGTCAGTACGTCAGGTCAAGGTGCAGCTTAAGAAATGGGAAGTAATGGGCTACAATTTCTAACTTAGAACAAACGAAAGACTGTATGAAATTACAATCATGAAGGTGGATTTAGTAGTAAAAAGAAAGTAGAGTGTTCTTTTTAACCCGGCTCTGGGACGCGTACACACCGCCCGTCACCCTCTTCGATAGTATCTTATCCCGTTCCTAACCCATCATTACATTTTAGAAGAGGCAAGTCGTAACATGGTAAGTGTACTGGAAAGTGCACTTGGTTTATACAAGATGTAGCTTAATAAAAGCCTCTCGCTTACACCGAGAAAATGTCCGTTTAATCCGGATCATCTTGAGCCTAAAATCTAGCCTACACACACTCGCATGTCCCCCTTACCCCTAGACTCTAAACAAATCATTTTAACATTATAGTACAGGCGATCGAAAAATTTCTAAGCGCTTCAGATAAAGTACCGCAAGGGAAAGATGAAATAGAAATGAAATAATTTTAAAGCCTTAACCAGCAGAGACACCCTCTCGTACCTTTTGCATCATGGTCTAGCCAGTCTACTCAAGCAAAATAAAACTTTCAGTTTGCCATCCCGAAACTAAGTGAGCTACTTCAGAACAGTCCTATGGGACCAACCCATCTCTGTTGCAAAAGAGTGGGAAGATTCTTAAGTAGAGGTGATAAGCCTACCGAACTTAGAGATAGCTGGTTGTTCAGGAAAAGAGTTTTAGCTCTACCTTAAGCTCTCTCTATCAGACTAAAGAAACCCCAAAGCTTAAGAGCTATTCAAATAAGGCACAGCTTATTTGAAACAGGAAACAACCTCCAACACCGGGTAAATAATAGTAATCTAAATAAAGTGGGCCTAAAAGCAGCCACCTTTCAAAAAGCGTTAAAGCTTAACTATAAATTACTAATAATGCCTTAAATATCTATTAACCCTTCATTCCTACTGAACTATTTTATATTTTATAAAAGCAATCATGCTAGAACTAGTAACAAGAAATTGATTTTCTCCTAAATGTAAGTATAAACCAAAATGGACCATCCATTGGTAATTAACGCAAATGCAAAATTTATAGTAACATATCTAGAAAACCCTACAAACACAAACGTTAACCTTACACTAGAACATTCCAGGAAAGATTAAAAGAGAAAGAAGGAACTCGGCAAATTTTAGCCTCGCCTGTTTACCAAAAACATCGCCTCTTGATAAAACATAAGAGGTCCAGCCTGCCCAGTGACAAAGTTCAACGGCCGCGGTACCCTAACCGTGCGAAGGTAGCATAATCACTTGTCCTTTAAATAGGGACTTGTATCAACGGCACCACGAGGGCTATACTGTCTCCTTTCTCCAATCAGTGAAACTGATCTCCCCGTGAAGAAGCGGGGATTCTACTATAAGACGAGAAGACCCCATGGAGCTTTAAACTCACCATACACCTCTATGCCCCACATCAACTTACACAAGAAATCTGTATGCTAGTTTTAGGTTGGGGGGACCACGGAGTATAATTGAACCTCCATAACAAATGGGCTAACACCCTTATCTACGAGATACACCTCTAAGAATTACTAAACTAATGTTTAATGACCCAATAATTTGATCAATGAACCAAGTTACCCTGGGGATAACAGCGCAATCTACTTCAAGAGCCCCTATCGACAAGTAGGTTTACGACCTCGATGTTGGATCAGGGTATCCTAGTGGTGCAGCCGCTACTAAAGGTTCGTTTGTTCAACGATTAAAGTCCTACGTGATCTGAGTTCAGACCGGAGTAATCCAGGTCGGTTTCTATCTATAAAGTGCTTCCCCTAGTACGAAAGGACCGGGGCAACATGGCCAATGTTTTTAAACAAGCCATATTCTCTCACTAATGAAATAATCTTAATTGGACAAGACCTATTATATAGTTCTAAATCAGAACATGTTAGTATGGCAGAGCTTGGTTATGCAAAAGATCTAAGCCCTTTGAACCGGGGTTCAAATCCCCTTACTAACTATAAAACTTTTATTTATATATCTTCTACCTCTACTTTATATTGCTCCGATTCTCCTCGCAGTAGCATTCTTAACTTTAATTGAACGAAAAATCCTAGGTTATATACAACATCGTAAAGGTCCTAATGTTGTAGGACCATTTGGACTTTTACAACCTATTGCTGATGGTGTAAAATTATTTATTAAAGAACCAATTCGTCCATCAACATCCTCTCAACTCTTATTCATTTTAGCACCAACCCTTGCTCTAACCCTTGCTATAATTATGTGGACTCCATTCCCTCTTCCAGTCCCTTATTCAAATCTAAACCTCAGTATTTTATTTATCCTCGCCATCTCCAGTTTAACCGTTTATACAATTTTAGGATCAGGGTGAGCCTCCAATTCTAAATATGCCTTAATTGGCGCCCTCCGAGCCGTCGCCCAAACGATTTCCTACGAAGTTACCTTAGCCCTAATTATTCTATGCGCTGTCTTTTTAGCAGGAGGATTTACCCTCTCTGCCTTCACTACTTCACAGGAATTCACATGATTTATTTTACCCCTATGACCCCTATTCCATATATGATTTGTTTCTACTCTTGCTGAAACTAACCGAGCCCCATTTGATCTCACAGAAGGTGAATCAGAGCTAGTTTCAGGTTTTAATGTTGAATATGCAGGAGGACCCTTCGCCTTATTTTTCCTAGCAGAATATGCCAATATTTTAATAATGAATACCCTTTCAACTATTATTTTTTTAGGTTCCTGTATAACATCACTAACCCTGACCACATCCCTACTCATAACTAAAGCCTCTATTTTATCTCTCTGTTTCTTATGAATCCGAGCTTCATACCCACGATTCCGTTATGATCAACTTATACACCTTGTATGAAAAAATTTCCTCCCCCTCACACTTGCCCTAGTTATTCTCTATGTTTCAATACCAATCTCCCTCCTCTTTACTCCTCCCCTACCATGGAAGCGTGCCTGAAAATTAAGGACCTCCTTGATAGGGAGGCTTATAGGGGTTCAAACCCCCTCACTTCCTCTAAAGAGATAGGAATTGAACCTATACTTAAGAGATCAAAACCCTTTGTACTTCCTTTATACTACTCCTTAGTAAGGTAAGCTAAATAAGCTTTTGGGCCCATACCCCAACAATGTTGGTTAAAATCCTTCCTTTACTAATTAATCCTCTTGCCCTAACAATCTTCCTATTAAGTTTAGCTATTGGGACTACTATTACCCTATCTAGCTTCCACTGACTCCTCGCCTGAATCGGCCTAGAAATTAATACTCTTGCTATTATTCCACTAATAACTAAAACGCCTCACCCACGAGCTATTGAAGCCGCCACAAAATATTTCCTAACCCAAGCCGCAGCCTCCGCTTTAGTTTTATTTTCAAGCCTTATTAGTGCGTGACAAACTGGAGAATGAAGTATTAGTTCTCTTACAGATTTACCAATAAACATCCTCTCTATTGCCCTAATAATAAAACTTGGCTTAGCCCCCCTACATTTCTGAATGCCTGAAGTCCTTCAAGGAATTTCCCTCCCCACAGGACTTATTTTATCAACCTGACAAAAAATTGCCCCTATAACCCTTCTCCTCCAAACTTCTCATCTTATTAACCTCAACCTAACTATTGCCCTAGGTCTTACATCTATTATGGTAGGGGGCTGAGGCGGAATTGGCCAAACTCAACTTCGAAAGATTATAGCCTTTTCTTCCATTGGTCACCTAGGATGAATTATTGTTATTTTAAAATTTGATCCCCAACTTTCCTTACTAAACTTCGTATTATATATTATTATAACAGCTGCTATATTTATGTCCCTAACTACCATTTCTGCTACAAAAATATTGGAAATCTCTACCTCATGATCAAAAACCCCTGCTCTCACCACAACCACTATACTTATTTTATTATCCTTAGCAGGACTTCCCCCCCTTACAGGTTTTGCCCCAAAACTTTTGATTACCTTAGAACTAGTGAAACAAAATGCAACCCTCCTTGCCGTGGCAGTCATGTTTATTTCTCTATTAGCTTTATTTTTCTATATCCGACTGACATATATTGTTACCCTGACCCTTTCCCCAAATACCCCTAACTCACTACTCGCTTGACGAACTACCCCTCGATCTTACTCAACAACTGCTATTATAAACAGCATGGCACTTATCCTTCTTCCCATTACCCCAACTCTCCTTCTCTTATAGAAACTTAGGCTAGCACAGACCAAAGGCCTTCAAAGCCTTAAGCGGAGGTTAAACTCCTTCAGTTTCTGTAGGACTTGCAGGATATTAACCTACATCTCCTGAATGCAACTCAGGCCCTTTAAATTAAGATAAAGCCCTCTAGAATGACGGGCCTCGATCCCGTAATATTTTAGTTAACAGCTAAACACTCTATCCAGCGAGCTTCATTCTACTTCTCCCGCTTATAAAAAAACGGGAGAAGCCCCGGCAGGTATTATACTGCGTCTTGGGGTTTGCAACCCCACGTGTTGACACCCCAAGGCCTGGTAAAGAGAGGGCTCAAACCTCTGTCTTCGAAGCTACAATTCGCCACCTGCTCGGCCACTTTACCTGTGATATTCACCCGTTGATTTTTCTCTACTAATCATAAAGATATTGGAACCCTATATTTAGTCTTCGGCGCCTGAGCCGGGATAGTCGGAACAGCCCTAAGTCTGCTTATTCGCGCAGAATTAAGCCAACCAGGGACCCTCCTTGGCGACGACCAAATCTATAATGTCATCGTTACTGCTCACGCATTCGTAATAATTTTCTTCATGGTTATGCCTATCCTAATTGGAGGCTTTGGAAACTGACTAGTCCCCCTAATGATTGGGGCCCCTGATATAGCCTTCCCTCGAATAAATAATATGAGCTTTTGACTTCTCCCTCCATCCTTCTTTCTTCTACTAGCTTCTTCCACAGTTGAAGCCGGGGCTGGTACAGGCTGAACAGTCTACCCCCCTCTAGCTGGAAACCTCGCCCACGCAGGCCCATCTGTAGATTTAGCTATCTTCTCACTACATTTAGCTGGGGTATCCTCTATTCTAGGGGCTATTAATTTTATTACTACAATTATTAATATAAAACCATCCTCAACTACACAATACCAAACACCCCTATTTGTCTGATCAGTCTTAATCACCGCAGTTCTACTACTTTTATCTCTCCCAGTACTAGCTGCCGGAATTACTATACTCCTCACAGATCGAAACCTAAACACCACATTTTTCGACCCTGCAGGAGGTGGAGATCCTGTTCTCTACCAGCATCTATTCTGATTTTTTGGTCACCCAGAAGTGTATATCCTCATTCTACCAGGCTTCGGTATCATCTCTCATGTTGTAGCCTATTATTCAAATAAAAAAGAGCCATTCGGCTATATAGGCATGGTTTGAGCAATGCTCTCCATCGGCCTTCTAGGCTTTATCGTATGAGCCCACCACATGTTCACAACTGACCTTAATGTAGACACACGAGCCTACTTCACCTCCGCTACAATAATTATTGCCATCCCAACGGGAGTTAAAGTTTTTAGCTGACTAGCTACAATGCACGGAGGAATCATTAAATGAGACGCTCCCATACTTTGGGCCCTAGGATTTATCTTTCTATTCACAGTTGGGGGACTCACCGGTATTGTTCTAGCCAACTCCTCTATCGATATTGTTCTCCACGATACATACTATGTAGTTGCTCACTTTCACTATGTTCTGTCCATAGGGGCAGTTTTTGCTATTATGGCTGGATTCGTACACTGATTCCCACTATTCACAGGATTTACTCTCCACAAACTGTGAGCCAAGATTCACTTTGTTGTTATATTTACAGGAGTTAATTTAACATTTTTCCCACAACACTTTCTTGGTCTAGCTGGAATGCCCCGCCGTTATTCAGATTACCCAGATGCCTACACCCTATGAAATACGGTCTCGTCTATCGGCTCATTAATTTCCCTTGTAGCCGTAGTAATGATAATATTTATTATTTGAGAAGCTTTCGCTGCCAAACGCCTCTTTACAGGAGCAGAATTAACCTCAACTAATATTGAGTGATTACTAGGATTCCCTCCCCACTATCATACATTTGAAGAATCCACTTTCTCTATTAAGCTAGCACGAGAAAGGAGGGAATTGAACCCCCATACCCTGGTTTCAAGCCAGACACATAGCCTCTCTGTCACTTTCTTTGAGGAGTTAGTTAAATTCATAACACTGCCTTGTCAAGACAGAATTACTAGTTAAACTCTTGTACCCCTCTATGGCACACCCTACCCAACTTGGCTTCCAAGACGCAGCCTCCCCCATTATAGAAGAACTCCTCCATTTTCATGATCACGCCCTAATAGCAGTACTGTTAATTAGTATGCTTGTCTTATATATTATTTCTGTTTTAATAACAACTAAACTTTCCAGCACTAATACAATTGATGCTCAAGAAATTGAAATAGTCTGAACAATCATACCTGCCATTATCCTTATTGTAATTGCCCTCCCATCTCTTCGTATCCTTTATTTGATGGACGAAATTAGTAACCCAGACATGACTGTAAAAACAATTGGACATCAATGATACTGAAGTTACGAATACTCAGACTTTACTGACCTAAATTTTGATTCTTATATAACCCCTACTAAAGACTTAGAACCTGGTCATTTCCGCCTCCTAGAAGTAGATAACCGAATAGTCACCCCTATCGGAACAGCCGCACGAATCCTAATCACCGCTGAAGATGTTCTTCACTCTTGAGCTGTACCCGCCCTAGGAGTCAAATCAGACGCAATTCCAGGTCGACTAAACCAAACCTCCTTCCTCATCGCCCACCCCGGAGTTTATTACGGTCAATGCTCCGAAATCTGTGGAGCCAATCATAGCTTTATGCCTATCGTAGTTGAAGCCCTACCAGTTACAAATTTCTTAAACTGAATTAATACTACTCAAAACGCCTCATTAAGAAGCTGTAGGTTAGCGACAGCCTTTTAAGCTGTAGATAGGTGATTCCAACCACCCTTAGTGACATGCCCCAGCTTAATCCAATACCATGACTCTTCTATCTCTTTCTAGCATGACTAATTTTTCTTCTTTTAACACCAGCTAAAATTTTAAACCACACTAATCTTAATGAACCAGGATCTAAAGATACTAAAACAGACAATTTTATATGAACTTGACCATGATAACAGACTTATTTAGCCAATTTGCCTCCACAACTTCTCTAGGTATCCCCCTCATCCTTGTAGCTATACTAGCCCCATGATTATTATTCCCCACACCTTCCGCTAAATGGGTAAGCAATCGTCTTCTGACTTTTCAAAACTGATTTTTAACCTTATTTACTAAACAACTCCTATTACCCCTAAACACGCCAGCCCATAAATGAGCCTTCCTTCTAGCCTCCTTAATAGTTTTTCTCCTAAGCATAAATTTGTTAGGCCTATTACCCTATACATTTACACCAACAACTCAACTATCTATTAATTTAGGATTAGCTGTTCCTCTCTGATTAGCCACAGTTCTCACAGGTTTCCGCAATCAATTTAATCACTCTCTTGCTCACTTTCTTCCAGAAGGCACCCCCGCCCCTCTTATTCCCGTCCTTATTTTAATCGAGACTATTAGCTTATTCATCCGACCCTTAGCCCTTGGAGTTCGACTCACCGCCAACCTAACCGCTGGCCATTTGCTTATTCATTTAATTTCCTCAGCTGTATCAGCTATCTTCCCTCTATCAGTCTCGGCCTCCCTATTAACCTTCATAGTCTTAATTCTTCTTACAATTCTAGAAATTGCGGTTGCCATAATTCAAGCCTATGTCTTTGTCTTACTCCTGAGTCTATATCTACAAGAAAATACTTATGGCCCACCAAGCTCACGCCTTTCACATAGTTGACCCCAGTCCTTGGCCTCTAACAGGAGCCGCCGCTGCTTTTTTAGTAACATCAGGTCTTGCCGCCTGATTCCATTTTAATACTTCTATTATTTTAGCCTTAGGCCTTACTCTAATATTACTAACTATATACCAATGATGACGAGATATTGTCCGCGAAGGAACTTTCCAAGGCCATCACACTCCACCAGTACAGAAAGGCCTCCGCTACGGTATAATTTTATTTATCACCTCTGAAGTCTTCTTCTTCATCGGCTTCTTTTGAGCATTTTATAATGCTAGCCTAGCACCCACCCCAGAAGTAGGTGAATGCTGACCACCCACAGGTATTATTCCATTTAACCCTTTTGAAATTCCACTTCTTAATACTGCAGTCCTCCTCGCCTCAGGTGTATCTGTTACATGAGCCCATCATAGTATTATGCAAGCCGACCGCAAAGGGGCTCTTCAAGCCCTTGCCATCACGGTTACCCTCGGCCTTTATTTTACTCTTCTTCAGGCTATAGAATATTATGAAGCCCCATTCACAATTGCAGATGGGATCTACGGAACCACCTTTTTTGTAGCTACTGGTTTCCATGGCTTACACGTTATTATTGGCTCAATTTTTCTTATCACATGTCTTCTCCGTCAACTATTCTTTCACTTTACTTCACAACACCATTTTGGCTTTGAAGCCGCCGCATGATACTGACACTTTGTAGACGTTGTTTGACTTTTCCTTTATGTTTCAATCTACTGATGAGGCTCATATTTTCTTAGTATAACAGTATAGATGACTTCCAATCACCTGGTCTTGGTTAAACCCCGAGAGAAAATAATGTTTTTATTCTTTTCCATCGCCTCCATTTTATCAGTAATTTTGGCTATTATTAGTTTTTGACTCCCACTAATAACCCCAGATACAGAGAAATTATCCCCGTATGAATGTGGCTTCGACCCTTTAGGGTCCGCTCGCCTCCCCTATTCTATACGATTTTTCCTTGTAGCTATCCTCTTTCTCCTATTTGATCTAGAAATTGCATTGCTTCTCCCCACTCCTTGAGCCACTCAACTTCCTACCCCTACTCTAACTATTATCTGGGCCTCCATTATTATTATCCTCTTAACCCTAGGATTCATTTATGAATGACTCCAAGGAGGCCTCGAATGAGCTGAATGGGGCACTAGTCCAAGAAAGACAGCTGATTTCGACTCAACTAATTATGGTTAAAATCCATAGTACCCCTGTGATTATTCTTTTAATTATAATATTTTCTATTGTTCTTGCAGGCCTATCATTCCACCGTATACATCTTTTATCCGCCCTCTTATGTTTAGAAGGAATAATACTTACTATCTTTATTGGCCTCAGCCTCTGGCCTAATCAACTATCTACAAGCCCTCTTATAACCCCCCTAATTATATTAACAATATCAGCCTGTGAAGCGGCACTAGGCTTATCCCTAATAATTGCTACAGCCCGCTCCCACGGCACCGACAATCTTAAAACCTTAAATCTTTTACAATGCTAATAATTATTTTCGCTTGAATCTCAGTATTCCCCACCATTCTTCTCTCTCCCCCTAAACATTTATGAGCCTTAGTAACTGGCCAAGGCTTCCTTATTACTCTTTTCTCTTTAGCATGAATTTTTCTTCAAGATTTTAACTTTGCTAATTCCCTATTTCTTATTGATAAAATCTCTGGCCCTCTAGCCATTCTAACCTGCTGACTGTTCCCTTTAACTATACTAGCCAGCCAAAGCAAAATACGTCTTGAACCAATTAACCGCCAACAAACCTATATTGCTAATATTACCTTCCTGCAACTCACAACCCTTCTAGCCTTCACAACTCCCGATCTAATACTCTTTTTTATTTTCTTTGAAGCTTCTCTCGTTCCTACTATAATTGTTATTACTCGATGAGGAGCTCAAGAACGACGACTAGAAGCCGGCATATACTTAGCATTTTATACAATAATAGGAGCAATTCCCTTAATAATCTGGATCATTAAATTTTATTCTACTCATGGCTCCTTACTCCCAACCTTAACTCACACCCTACACATCACTCAAGCCTTAACAAATTACCCAGGCTTATTCTGAGCAACCTATAATGCTGCATTCCTAGTTAAATTACCTATATACTGCCTTCACTTATGACTTCCTAAAGCTCATGTAGAAGCCCCCATTGCAGGCTCTATAATTTTAGCTGGCACACTCCTTAAGCTTGGGGGTTATGGTATTCTTCGAACATCCCCCCTCCTTCAAGAAAATAATCTAAATCAAACCCTTTTTATTATACTCATTGCTATTCTTGGTATTTTAGCAACCGCGCTCCTCTGTCTACGACAAACAGACTTAAAGTCACTCATTGCTATGTCATCAGTTAGTCATATAAATCTAGTAGTTGCCGCAGCTTTAATCTCCTCCCCCTGAAGCTACTCGGGGGCAATAGCAATAATAATTGCTCATGGCCTTACCTCCTCAGCTCTCTTTTGTCTCGCTAATACTTCCTATGAACGTACAAATAGCCGAACTATAATTCTACTTCGCGGAACATTAATAATCTTCCCCCTCGCCGGAGCATGATGACTAATTATTATACTCCTTAATATGGCCCTTCCCCCAACAATTAACTTTGCAGGAGAAGTACTTATTATAATTTCACTCTTCAACTGATCCCCTCTAGCCTTTCTAATTGTTGCCCTTAATCTTATCTTTACAACCGCCTACACCTTATATGTTCTATGATCTACCCAACGAGGCCCTCTACCTAATCATATCAAAACCCTCTTCCCCTACCAAATTCGTGAACACCTACTTCTACTGTTACATATTTTACCAGGCCTACTCCTCATCCTTAACCCAGAAATTATCTTCTGTGGGTATAGTTTAATAAAAATACTAGATTGTGATTCTAGAAATAAAGGTTAAATCCCTTTTATCCACCGAGCCTGCCTGGGGTAATGAGAACTGCTAATTCCTCACATCCATGGTTCGATTCCATGGTTTGCTCACACGTATTGTCTTAATCACCAATACGAATAATGCCCCGCCCAAACACTGTCGCTCTCGTTACCACTATCATTTCCATTGTACTAATTTTAAACCCCCTCTTTAATTCACAAACTAAAAATTTCCATTTACTAGCTAAAAATGCAGTAAAAATGGCATTTTTTATTTCCCTTGTCCCTCTGTTCCTTTTTCTCTCTGATGCTAATGCAGCCTCCTCAACCAACACAGCATGATTTGGTTTAGGAGCCTTCAACCTTTCCTTCACTACACAATTTGACTTATATGCCCTTCTTTTCCTCCCTGTTGCCTTTTTAGTTACATGAAGTATTTTAGAATTTTCTACTTGATATATGCAAACTGACCCTAATATTGATCAATTCTTTAAATATTTACTAATTTTCCTTCTCGCTATAATTACTCTTGTTTGTTCCGGGAACCTTCTTTTTCTCTTCCTAGGCTGAGAAGGAGTAGGGATTATGTCCTTCTTGCTAATCGGCTGATATAGCGCTCGATCAGATGCTGCTACTGCAGCTCTACAAGCCGTTCTCTACAACCGCGCAGGAGATATTGGATTTCTAATAGCTTTTTGCTGATTAATAATGAATGCCCAATCAGTAGACCTCCCATATATTCTCTCTATACCCCCATCTACACTACTCCTAGTTGGCTTTATCACTGCCGCAGCAAGTAAGTCTGCTCAATTTGGCTTCCACCCATGACTCGCTTCAGCAATAGAGGGTCCAACACCAGTATCAGCCCTCTTACATTCTAGCACTATGGTAGTAGCCGGCATTTTCCTTCTCATCCGTATGCACCCCCTCCTCTCACAAAACCCTACAGCCCTAACTATCTGTTTATGTCTTGGAGCTATCTCAACATTCTTTGCTGCTACTTATGCTTTAGTTCAAAATGATATTAAAAAAATTATTGCTTATTCTACTTCTAGCCAATTAGGCCTGATAATAGTGGCTATTGGACTTAACCTTCCATACCTAGCCTTTTTCCACATCTGCACTCATGCATTCTTTAAAGCAATATTATTCTTATGCTCAGGCCTCATCATCCACTCAATTAATGATGAACAAGATATTCGTAAAATAGGAGGACTCCAACGTGCACTTCCAGTAACAACTACTTGTCTCTCCATCGGAAGCTTTGCCCTTATAGGTATCCCCTTCTTAGCTGGTTTCTACTCAAAAGACGCAATCATTGAAGCAGCAAGCACATCCTATGTCAATTCCATGGCCCTCCTTTTAACACTAGTTGCTACTGCCTTTACCGCAGTTTATAGTATGCGTTTGATTTATTTTGCCTCAATAGTACAACCTCGAATAAACCCTACACTCTTATGTGATGAAAATGACAGTCGAGTATTAAACCCCTTAATACGTCTCGCCCTAGGATCCATTCTTGCAGGACTATTAATCTTCAAAACTACACTGCCAAATTATCCCCTAGTACATACTATACCAATATATATAAAATTAACTGCCCTCATTGTGACAGTTGCCGCTTTCGCTGTTGCCTATGACTTAACAAAAGTTTTTTGAACTATCATTCCCAAAGACTTTGTACCATCTAAAGAATATGATCCTACATTTTATAACCAAGTGATACACCGCACTATTACTGTCGTAACCCTTAACTCAGCATGACAACTTATTTCCCACGTTCTGGAATCAATCTTATTGAAAAAAATTGGGCCCTCCTTCGTGGAACTAATACAAATAACTCCTATTAAAGTAGTTCGAGTCACTCAAACCGCCCGAATTAAAACTTACCTATCCGTCCTCTTTATCACGCTTCTATTTGTAGTTCTAATCTTAAAGCTCGTGGGTTAACCCGAGCTATCTTTATTTTACAACTGCCACCATTTGAGTTAGGTATATAACCCCATGTCATAATGTCTCACCGCCCGTAAAGCCCCACTCCCTTTATGCCCCCGCACCACCTCTAGAGCTACAAATAATGTTAATAATAAAGCTCATCCCCCAAAAGACAAGACTCACCCCCCATCACACAATATATTTCCTAATCCTCATCATTCATTACACCCCCCCTCTCATCCCCCTCCTGAAAATAAAACTTTAACTCCCCCACGTTCCGCTTGCACTCCTCATAAAACTAATAATAAAACATTATATACTATGAGATACCCTACAACTACACGGCTACCCCACGCCTCAGGATAAGGTTCTGCTACTAAAGCAGCACAATAAGCAAATACAACCATTATCCCACCCAAATACACAAGAAATAGTACTAAAGATAAAAAACTTACTCCTCACTTTATTAATACTAAACACCCAACTCCTGAACCTCCAACTAATCCTAAAGCCGCATAATAAGGCGATGGATTTGAAGCTACAGCTAATAACCCTACTAATAGACATAATTCTATAATCATCTGTTTCTGCCAGGACTTTAACCTAAACTTATAGCTCGAAAAACTATCGTTGTTATTCAACTACAAAAACTTATGGCCCCTACAATACGAAAATCCCACCCTCTTCTTAAAATTATTAACGGCTCATTTATCGACCTGCCCTCCCCCGCCAATATCTCATCCTGATGAAACTTTGGCTCACTCCTCGGAGTATGCCTAGTTGCACAAATCGTCACTGGCCTATTCTTAGCCATACACTACACAGCCGACACTTCTCTTGCATTCTCATCTATCGCTCACATCTGCCGTGATGTTAATAATGGCTGACTTCTACGAAATCTCCATGCTAACGGAGCATCATTCTTCTTTATCTGTATTTACTTCCACATCGGCCGAGGCCTCTATTACGGCTCATATTTATACAAAGAAACATGAAATATCGGCGTAATCCTGCTATTTCTGGTAATAGCCACAGCTTTTGTAGGTTATGTCCTGCCATGGGGCCAAATGTCATTCTGAGGCGCCACAGTAATTACTAATCTTCTCTCAGCCGCCCCATACATCGGTTCTGACCTTGTTCAATGAATTTGAGGGGGGTTTTCAGTAGACAACGCTACCCTTACTCGATTCTTTACTTTTCACTTCATCCTCCCATTTATTATTGCCGCAGCAAGCATAATCCACCTGCTTTTCCTCCATCAAACGGGCTCATCTAACCCGACAGGCCTAAATTCAAACTTAGATAAAGTCTCTTTTCATCCGTACTTCTCCTACAAAGACTTATTTGGCTTCACCATTATACTCGGAGCCTTAGCAGCCCTATCAACCTTTGCTCCAAATCTCCTAGGGGACCCAGACAACTTCACACCCGCTAATCCCCTAGTTACACCCCCCCACATTAAACCGGAGTGATATTTCCTATTCGCCTATGCTATCCTCCGCTCTATCCCTAATAAACTGGGTGGCGTCCTCGCCCTCCTATTTTCAATCTTAATCCTCTTCCTAATGCCTATCATTCACACCTCCAAACTTCGCTCACTTATATTCCGCCCAATTGCTAAAATCTTCTTCTGAACCCTAATTGCTAACACAGCCATCCTCACATGAATTGGTGGACAGCCAGTAGAAGACCCTTTTATCGTCATCGGCCAAATCACCTCAGGACTATACTTTTTAATTTTTGTCCTTCTTATCCCAACACTAGGCCTCTTAGAGAACAAGCTTCTCAAAGTCTAACTGAGAGAGGACATAAATTTACACTACCTCATACTCAATAGGGCATATGTATTACTTTATGTATAATCATCATCTATATTAATATATAGTATTACTTATGTATAATCATCATCTATATTAATATATAGTATTACTTATGTATAATCATCATCTATACTAATATATAGTATTACTTATGTATAATCATCATCTATATTAATATATAGTATTACTTATGTATAATCATCATCTATATAGTATTTAAAATAGATCTTAAGTAAACCATACAAATCTTTAGACTTATTATTAATGTATAATAATCATTCATAAACATACACACAATAAAATAGTAATTCCACAAGATAATGTATGCATTACAACCATAATCCAAGATACACATACACAATGTAAACAAACATTAATGTAATATTGTACTATATGTACAATCTACATACTATGTATAATAAACATTAAATTATTTACACCAAGCTTACTATATCCAATAAACAAGTGATAATTATAACACATTAATAACCTGACCATAAAACAATTTCCCTAATATATGTTTGCGAAAGCCCATATTATGTATACTAGATTGGACCTTCCCTTGCTAATCCTTATGCAGATCTCATTCCTAAGTGAGTCCAACTGGATCTTCCAAATTCCTCAATTCTACCAATAAAATGTAATGCTCTACCTCTAAACTGATTAATTTAACACCTTTAAGGTTACATCCCACATCTACCCCTTTATTGAATGCTTCATTCATATTATCAAGGTTAGACCTTAACTTGCACGAGATCTCTCAGACCCTTATAACTATCTTCCTTAATCCACTACCATGGACAGTCTCATATAAGCACAAACTGATTAATTGCATAATAACTTACCTACAACATAAATAAGCCAGACCCCAACACTGTAAAATGACACATGACGCCTATACATCAGCCCTATCGTACCCCCGTCAACCAGCCATGGTTCGGGCCTAGGGAGCTGGTTAACCTTCCAATGGACCTCGATTGTAGAGTAACAGTTCTTGCCCTTTAGAAGGTAACTGACGGATGTGAATCTATGGACTTATCTCGCATAATCGGGTCCAAAATGCATTTTAAAAGGTAACCCTCCTATGCGTTAAATACCTGTATACAAGCTCAGGCCACTTAATGACAGCTAGAACTATTGGTAGTTTTTTTTGGGGTCCTTTCATCAGCTACTCCCAGTGGGCTCACTCCTAAACAACCGGGTTGGACTAACGGTCCAGGTTAGCAACCACTCATAGTGGACTCACGGCTAAACAATAAGACCCCACTATTTAGTCCAGGTTACACGCATCAGCATTGTCCCTTGTATGACACATTTTAATTAATGTCAAAATGACATAATTGTTTAATCCAAGTTGCATACATTAACATATCTCTTGTATGCTGCATTTTAATTAATGCTAGACTGACATAATGTTTTATCATCATACTTCTAAGTCTCCCCCCTTTTACCTTGCAATTTTCAGCGTTTTTACAAATTTTTCGCGTTACCCCCCCCTTTCCCCCCCCACAACGATTTTCCGATAGTTTGCCTTAAAACCCCCCCCGAGATTAAGGTTTATGGGAATAATTGCTGTAGGGCCTCACCCTCCCCCACAGGGTATCTGTAATGCCTAACCCCTAGAATTACAGAACCCTACTATGGGGCCTCCCCGCAATAGACAAATTATATTATAGGAATCTTGTATTTATAATTAATTGCTCAATAAAGTCTCTGCCTATAGGATATAAATTTGTATTCTTATATATAAATTTATGTCTATTATATGTATGTAATATTTTAGTATACCATACAATTGGCTGTATGCGCCTGTATAATATGTTGTATTCACACCTATGAGATATTAAATTTATAATCTTATATATCATATATATTTTATACTTATACTTCATATCTATAATATAAAATATTAAATTTAATATATTCTTATATATGAAGTATATCCTTATACACTAGAATCCCCTACATAAGATTTATACATATTTACATGAGATTCATACATATACCTTCAATTCTTCAGCTTTTAAAGGAAAAGAGCCCTCCACTGGTCTTAGGCGCCAGCATCTCTTGGTGCAAGTCCAAGTAAAAGCTATGCCTTGATAGCTTAAACTAAAGCACCGGTCTTGTAAGCCGGAGACTGTAGCCTAACCCCTACTCAAGGCTTCAGGACAAAAGGACTTTAACCTTTACCACCGGTCCCCAAAACCGGCATTCTACCTAAACTATATCCTGT